TGGGAGAACCTAGATATGTCGATTTAGAAAAAGCCCATGCATGCAGGAGGGGTTTTTCAGGACTTGTTCGGAACTATACAGATTATATATGTAAATAATAAAAGGTTCACCATCCGGATGGAGGGGACCGAACTTGAAGAGCAAATTTCCCGCCTTCCAAAAGAAGAAGTCAGAAGCGTAATAGGCTTTGACTCGATTCTCCGCCCCCTTAACGACTTTCCCCCAAGAGAGCAAGCCCTTTTAAATTAAAGGAGCTAGCAATCGAACATTTTCACATAAAAAATGAAATAATAGCCGAAATGAAATCTCTCTACCCAGAACATGAATGGGATTTTGTTAAACTCGTTCGAGATAAATTCTTTGAAGGACGACAAAGAGATCGGGAGGCTTCCTTGGAAGATCTATCGAAAATGCTTTCCGCTCTTCAAGATGAACAAAAATCTGCGAGTTGTGCTCAAAGATTAAGATCCGCGATAACAACATGGAACTGGAAATGAACGCAAAGCGGAGCACCAACTTTATTCTGTAGATTAGCTACAAAAGTGTGTTCCACTTTGGACTTGTTCATCCTCCCCCAATTTCCTGAAATCGCTTCGATGAACATGCTACCTCTGAACGGAAGGGCCCCCGTTATGTAGTTTTTAGCTTACTCAAACTAAATGAGAGAGAGTCTTGGGTGGAGTATGAGAGAATCAGGGTCGGGCGAGCACTAATTGAACACTGACCAAATTCTACTTTGTAGGAGACTCGCCGATTACAATAGCATGTAAGTGGTATGTCCGGTTAACTTCATGAGTCGGAAATAAAGCCTTAATTAATTAAGGCCCTTTATTTCGGGCGATGATTCGATTCTTCTTAGCTTGGCCATTCGATATTCGATTAAGGTTCTTTCTCGAAAAAAGAAAAAGATATCGATTATTCATCCGGAAGTGACTGAACTAGCCTTTGGGCTTAAAAAAGCGCTGTCGCACCTTCACTCTTTGTCTTTGTCGGCCTTACTACTGCTAATGTCGGCGTAAGGACTTTTTTTCGGATACTTTTTTTCTTTTTGGGAGGACCAGCAAGCACTAAAAGGCAAAAAATCTTTTCTCTTTGAAAGAATGTGGTATACAGACCCTTATTTTACGAATCTGGTACGAGATTTCAGGGTAGCTGGAGGTCAAAGACTGGCAGGGGCAGCCAAATCCTTCTGTGACGGTCTTAAAAAAGGGAATCGGGACCATTTATGAAACATATTTATAAAAAATAGGAGAGTCATGGCACCTTTGGCGAGGATTCATAAAGCCTTAGGAAAGCGACCATCAGCCTTCTTTACTTCTCTTCAACGTGAACTCAAAAATGAGTATCAGTTGTGCTTTAAAAGAAAATAGGAATGGAATTCTGGGCCATGAAATCAAAAGTGAGCTGGAGGGGCGACCGTACGTAATACAAACTTTTTTCATCTTTAAAATATTGTCCGTCGTAAGCACAATCGCATCTCCTCAATTGAAAATTGTGTAGGGCAAAGGCTCACTGACCCAATTGAGATTCAAGGCAATATTACAGATTTTTTTAGAAATCTCTAGACTATGGAAGAGAAGCGCCACTCACGATAGACCTGCAGATACCAAGCTCAGCACACATATCTTAAATTGATAAACAAAGTAGGCAAAGCCTTAGGGTCTCTAAAGGCCCCTGGGCTACATCCTCATTTCTGTCAGAATAACTGGGCTAGGGTCCAAGAGGTCTTCATTCGATAGATCAAAACACTTTAAAAAAGTGCCACAATGGACCCGAGCCTAAACTAAACCTTTAGTGTGCTGATCACAAAGTGTCAGAGCCCATCCTCGGTGAAGCAGCTAAGACCAATAAGCCTCTGCAATACTGCCTATAAAGTGGTAAAATCCTTGTCAACAGGATAAGACCATTCCTTATATTAAATGAAATATAAGTAAGAAAAACCTTGACAAGCTCATTTCGCCCATGCAGACACAAGCTTCGTTCCGGGGAGAATAGGGATGGATAATGCTATCCTAGTACAATAATTAATCCACTCAATGCATAAAAATAAAGGACGGGTGGGGTATATGGCAGTGAAAGTTGATTTCAAAAAAGTACCTATAACTAATTGACTCCCTTTAGAGTAATACCAATGTCGTTCTCTAGCCTAAGCTAGAGGGATAGATTAGTATATGGGTTGTGGCACCTGCTAAACAGCAGGGAAATCCCTGGAAAGAGAGTTAACCTCCATCCAATGCCGTTTACTGCTAGATGTCTTTAATAGAGCCTAAGGTGCCAAAGACCGCTCAGAGAGCAGTAGACTAATCATCCAAGAGTGGCATATCATGACTTAGCCCACGGGCTTTCATGCCTTACCCCACGCCACACAGGGTAGCGACAACTACTAGTAGTAGGGAAATTGAAAAATACCCTGGTATTACTCGTTAAATAGGAAAAAAAACACAAAGTTATGTTAAACTCTCTTTATGCTAAAATCAAGTATTTCCTAAAGGGAAATCAACAACAGTCCCAGCTAGAACAGGAGCCTCTTATTTCGTCTAGATCTATTCAGAATAAATCGCAGCAATTCCCCAATCCTAACCAAGCTTTCATGTTTTTTTTGCAGATGGGGTTCATAATTGTGAGTTTTGGAATCTTCGTTTGGTGCTACAAGCTAATGTTTCCGGAAATCGAGAAGGGCTATTTAGCAAATCCCCTTCAGGTTATCGCCCAGATTTCCTGTTTCTTGTTTAACTTCAAGTACCCCGTAAAACCTGCTAAGGTAAGACACCTTCTCCTTCTGTGCTTTTTCCTAAGCCTTCTAAGTAGTTTGTATCTGCAAGGCATAGATGGGGGAGTCCTTTCTTTCGTTCTGCTTTTCTATCTTTTTGTCATTTTTTTTCTGCCTTTGGATTATGCCCATTTAATCGTCTTTTTTGGATACTTGCTCGATGAGACGCTGGCGAAGTGGGGCTTCTACCTAGCTTTTCAACAAGTCGGATACTGCACACTCTCATTCTTTTTGGAAAGAGAGCAGTCCTGTCCGACCCTTAAAAAGCGTATTTTCTCCTTTTTCTTTTTGCTCCTAATTCAAACTTTCTATGGATTAGTCCACTTTGGAGATATATATGTTGCAGAGCCCTTGAAGCTAGCCGCCCTGTTGTCGGGGGCCTGCATCATCTTTATAAGCTTAGCGAAGCGCGCGACGTGGGCCTTTCTACTCGCCTTCTTATTATATATTTTATTAAGCATTTTTCTAGGGGTAATGTTATCCCCTGGTGACAAAGCTACCATTTTTGGAATCCCCGAAGGGATATTCATATTCGGTTTTCTCCATGTATGGACTTTCCTTGGCTTGTTGTTTTTCAACGATAGCCTCCCCAGAAGAAAGCAACCCTTAGTCCCCTTGTTTTTCAGCGGTCTTTTTTTCTTGCTAGGCTATTTTCCCGAACTTGCCTGGCTGGAAAAGTGGATCGAGGGGATAGACCTTCTTCTGTTGATCTTGGGTGTTTTTTCTTTAATTGAGGAGTCGAATCCAAATTCACAATTTCCTTAGCCGAGTACCCCCCGGGAGCTGACTGGCTTGCCTCTCGCTAACCTATACTTCACCCCGTGAAACCAAAGCAAGAGGAGCATCCCTACTTTAAGCTTTCAGTTGAGCATCTACTTCCCTCTCCTTTTAGTCGAGCTACTTCCTTTTTGATATCCTACAGGTAGCTCAGCATCTATTGAAGTAAGTTGATTCCCTTGTCTCAGAAGATATTATAAACTTCCCTCCCCGTTGCCTAATGACTAATGAGGATATTCAACCAAGTCGAGTAGCAGAATCTACTTTCACTGGAAGCTTTCCCTAGCTTTCTTACCTGTATAAGAAAAGAGCAGTCAAAGTCAATAGCTCTAACTGGGGATGGAAAAAAAGGTACCACTTATCTGGCAGCTATAAATGCATGCCGTTAATTGTTTTCCTTTCCAGTTTCCAATTTGGAATGAACTGGCCTGGAAAGAAAGATGAGCAGCCAATTCTGTACAGCTTACCTGGAACTTGAACTGAGCTTGGGGATCAGAAAGCTATATTGGATTAGAAGTGCCGAGTCTGCTATGCTTTCCTGGCTTTGGGACAGAGATCCACTCAGTCGTTCTTGGTATGAAGACCAATAGTTGATTGGATTTACAGATCTAGGGCTATCAGGACTGGATGGGAAAGCTTGATGAAGGAAGCATTCCTGGAAGAATGGATCCACTTTGACAAGTTGTCTTGTCTAAGACAATGGTGTGTCTTTGCCGGGAAAAAGAGACTTTGGTGTAGCTCTGTAAAGTTAAATATAGATAACTAGATAAGATAAAGAACCCAGCCAATCTGGACTGTTAAGTAAAGGAAGGGAAGGAACTCACCATTAGCGCCAGGAGGTCCATAGGATCTGATTGGGATAGGTTTCTCCCGCGCAGAAAGTAAGTCCAACTGTCCAGTTCTTTCAGCATTGTCAGTCTAGTTTCAATCAGATTCTTAGTTGCCACCAAGTCTCTGTTTACTGGACTTTCTTTCACTTTCAACTTAATCCCAGCTTGGAATGAACACATCTGGGGACTCGAGATCTAGGAGTGTATGACCTTCCCGAGGGGTAGGATCCATTCTGCTAACGCTAAAAAGAGTTAGTCCTCCCGTGAAATTTATTATCTATTTCCATACTATATAAAATAAAGCAAGAAATCCATCATATATTCCTAGGTAGAATAAATCCAACTCCAACTATAACTTGCCTGAGCTTGACGACTCCTTTAATTTGCCTGCTCGCTTGAAAAAGAGGTAATAAGACTTGCTTTATTAAGAGGTGAGGATAGAGGCTTATGAGAGACTCCGAGAGCTCGGAGACAACATACATTCTCCGGCAATCTATAGATATTCCTCTGTCTGTTTTAAAGGTTGTATTCATCCGCTGAAACGGGAAGGCAGGGAAGGATCCTCTCTTCGGTCGTAGTAATGCCAGTCTCCCTTTTATCGACGGCAGCAAGCCGGTCTTAGTCTTAGGAAGAAGCTGTTCTTATACAAGATCTAGTCTTCTATTGGATTGCGCAAATCGGATGTAAACTAGAATAAGCCAATTCTCCCTTCGTTCAGTCTTGTCCATTCCCAGCCGCTTCAAGCCCTACCTTTCTTAAAAAAAAGCAATGTCCCTCCTTATAATATATATATATAAGTAAGAAATTCCTTTCCCCTCTCCTTATCAGTCGAGTTACTTCATACCTCTCCCGTTCTTCCCCGAGTGACTGAATTCCATAGTTAAGATGGCTGAGGGAATCTCCAGCCTTTCTTCGAAAGAGCAAACCGCATTCGATCAAATTGACCGGATCGCCCGAAGTCCCCGTTCTTAAGGAGTAAGATCCGAGCCTTGAATCAAGACATGGGGTTGATGATAGATTTCCGTTCCCGCCCATGGCGAGACGAAGATGTGATTTGAGTGAGGTTTTTTTATCAAAAGTCTCCATTCCGGATTTCGATATGTATGAGAAAACTCGACTTTCGCACTTCCGATCAGCAGGCTACGCTATAGTGACAGGCAAGTCCGGTGTCTTTCCCACAGCAAGACCCTCATGCAGCTTCTCTTTCTTTCATTCCGGGAAGATGAAATCTCTTTACTTTTATAGTATGAAGCCAGTTCCTTCCAGATCAGGAAGAGCCTTTGGTTCTGTGATCACTAGACGAGATTCTGGTTCAGAACCAAAAGTGAGGGAATCCGCTCTTGCCAGACTACCAATGGCATGGCATCGAAAGAGTGAGCGGAACCTGTCCCTGACCAGCTCGTGAGTAGCATCCCGCTGCTGGTCGGCACAGCGTAGTGTCAAAAGCAGGTCTTTTTTTATTTCCCCGCTGACCCTTTCCCTTTCTCTTCCCCCCGATCCCACTCATTGTCTTCACCCGAGCAAAGATCTTCGAATTGCGTACAAAAGGAAGTTGCTGTCGGATCTCCCGATGTTGGTATGGTATGACAAGACCCGGACTTAGCCGTGACACTCATCTATTCAACCCGACTTGACCTCCTCGAATGTGATCCCAACTGCTCGTAGTCATAGTCAAAGCTCGGGCTGAGGCTTCTTCACCCGGACGGGCTTCAAAGTCAGAGTCGGAACTATTGAATTGTTCCTCTTCCACTCGGGAAAGCTGCAGTCCTTCCTTACCTTTCATGGGATGAGACTGCCCCACTCTCTTGATTGCTGTCTGGCTTTGTTTCTAGCTGGAAAGAGTGCTGGAAGAGCCCTCCCCGTCTGAAGAGAAGAGATCCCTACTCTCGCTTTGTTAATTGGCCTTTTGTGCCTGTTATGATCTCTCTTCGTCTTTGACTTCGTCCGTCCTATTCATATATCAAGATCAGGGGATCTTGAATCCAGTACTAATGTTCAATCCTTGTCTCTTTCCGTGTGTGCCAGCTTTCTTGAAGGGCTAAGGGAGATCCTTCGAATCAACCTTCCTTCTGTTTTTCATTGTCTTTTTCTCTGCTTCTTGCCATTCCGCTTCTCTGCCTCTGGTTGAGTGGCAAGGCATTCTTCTCCTGGAATTCCCTGATAGAGAACTCCAGTTCTATACCAGGATGACCTTCTCTTCCTAACAATCGTAAAGAGCCAAACTATCTAACAGTCTACGGGCCAGGCAAGCGAAAAGGAAGGGTCTCAGAAAAAGAGCTGAGTTTAAGGGCTCAGGTACTTCCTTTCGACTTCCTGGCGTGGCGCTTCCTGTTCCTGTGCTGGGGGTAACCGTGTTTCGATACGCAGCATCATTTCCAACAGGTCTGGATGCCTTCTTTCATTTTCTTGCTTCCTTTTCTCGTTGAGCTCTATGTATTGCTCTAGCCGTTCAAGTGGGTTGGGCCGTCTCAGCATTGGTAACTAAGACGGGCTCGGCTCTTGAGACTTCTGAGGAAACTTCAGCTTCTCCATGGCTGGAGTAACTCGTACTGGACATCTGGGAAATAAAAAAAAAGGATTTCTTTTACTGCTCATGGGTAGGGAAAGAAGACTCACAAATTTACTTTACAAGAACGACCATTTCATCCCAGCTCCGCCCAGAAAGGGAATTCAGGGCTATGACTAGTCACCAACAGAAAGGAGTAAATTTTAAGCTTAAAAAGAATGCCCGTAGCGGCGATGCCTTTGCTTCTGATTGCTCGAGTTGGACGACCTAAAAGTAGCTCGGTTGTACCATTTTTAAATAAAGAAGAATCGACCTGTGTCAATGGATTCCAAATCTTTCGTCGGATGAGCCTAATTCAGCTTTAGAAAAAGGTGAACATCCAAAGGCTTTTTATTGTGTCCTCTGTCCCTCCAGGGAGTTAAAAAGTCGGAGAATGGGAGTACTTCGTTGAACCAAAAGAGTTGGGCGCGGAGATGTTAGCTCAATGCCGCCTTTCTTGGGGAAGGAAGATGGATGGTCGGATCCTTCTATTTGCATTCCTTTTTTGAGAGTTGCATGTCTAGTATTCCAGGTTCAATTTCGATTGACTCCTCCGGTCATCTTTAGGAATACGTTACTGCCATCTCCGTTGCATCCATCCTAAAAGAAAAAGCATGCCCCCCTCATCGGATTAGCTTGGCTACCCGGCTCTAATAAGAGACTTGTCAGACTTCTTCCCGCGTGGAGCTAGCAGGGGCCTCCCTTTCGGTATGAAGTACGACGTGTTTACGCTAAGGATAGAGAAATGCTTACTTGGGAAAGTAAGGTACGAACAAAGGGAGAGAAGAAGCTCGACTGGTTGGAGAGGATCGAGAAGTGCTTACTTGTTAAAGTAAGGAACGAAGTACTGATACGATCAGTATCTGGAACGAAGTACTGATACGATCAGTATCTGGAACGAAGTGCTCGACCGAAAGGGATAGCTAGTAGTTAGTTAGGAGCCCGCGTACTGTTTACGCTCACTCGGGTACCCATTGCCCCCTTCGATCGCTTCCCATTAACCTTAGCGTAAGCGCTACGCCCCTCTCACTTTGTTCGAGCAATTTATTACCTTAGCACAAGTACTAAGTAATAAATTACCTCGATCACTTACAGAAATTACATAAGTAAGAAGAACGCTCGTATCCCACACCCGTGGGCTACTCACTCTAACTTAAGCTAAAAGGTACGACTCGAGTGGCTACGCCCCAGACACTCGTAAGAGTCAGTATTTCATGATACCTCTCCAGACTCTAACAAGTCTGTTCTTCGTTCCTTATATTATATATATAAGTAAGAAATTACCTTACTCTGACGAGTAAGCATCTATAATCCAGACTTTAACAAGTCAGCTCTATACTTACCTTAGTGCAAGCACTAAGTACGTTGCACTTTTATGGTAACTGAACTTGGTAACCAAACTCTTTCCCGGCAAGAAGATCCAACATTTCCTTCGGGCAAGTTCAGCTATAGTTGGGAAAGGAACTACTTTATGGGGATGCCCGTCTTGAACTTCTAATTGATGTATGATAGAGCCTCCAGCGTATAGGCCTATCTCGCTTGGACTCACGAATTGGATTCGAACCAATCAAGCTACTTTCCTTTTAGTAGTCGTGAGGGGGTCTCCACCCTACTGTCGAGGTAGAGTGGGATCGCATTAGGCACCCCTCCCACCTTTCGGTGAGATATTTTTCCCTAGCACTTTAGAAGGTAGACGCCCCTCATTGAAGAAAAAGCTTTCCATTCCTCAGTACTTGGGCCTAAGACGATTGGTTGAAAAGAGGACCTACCTCTTTTTTGATTGAAATACGAATGAGATCAAAAAGGCCATCATTGGGGCAAACAATGCAATAGCTTCGGTTAGAGCAAAGCCCAAAATGGCATAATAACGAAAAAGTAAAAGTGACCGAGATGCAAGGGAAAAACTTTTGTTTCACATTTCCGGAAAGACCACCTTAAACCGACTTCAACATCAAAGATTTATACTCATCTTAACCCCCTGATTATATATTTTATATTTGCGGAGGATTTGCCATGTCTTCGTAGATCGTCTGAAAGATAATTTAAAAACTCAATTTCTTTGTTATCAGTAAATTCAACATTAAAGTCTTGTTCTTGTTGGTCGAATTCAACGCGTTTCTCATTCAAAAAGTCGACGAAAGCCTCTTCCGGGTTGTATGCGGCGTTTTCCGCCAATTCAGGATTCTGAAAAAGCACGTGCTGAAATTGGCGGAAACAATCATGCTTCAGTACCCTGATATTTAGATCCCGATTTTCGAACTCAAGTAATCGTTGATACTCAGCCTGAGAGGGTGCATTATCCAGCGCTTGCTTAATATCTCCCCAAAAGGTCCCTTCTTTTTTTCCCAGCAAAAAGATGCTGTGATCGCTTTCGAGTCTACTTATTCGTTGCCTTATAGATTGTTCAAAGCTATTATTGTTAAAATGGGCTTCCTGCTGCCCCTCTCTCTGTTCCTCGTGCGAAGGAGCATCCACAAAAATGGGAGAATTGTCAGGCACTGGTGGTGGATTGAAGCCACCATTCATTCCTCCCAACCCACCATTCCCCCCCAACGTCGAGTAGAACTGTGCTACCGCCCTGCTCAGTTCATCCATTAACAGTAGGAAGACAGAACGAGAAATAGAAGCAATGAGCAAAAGAAATAGTAGTTGGGCCACCACAAAAAAAAAAATGTTCATTTCATATGGAAGTAGTCGAAGCAGTGGGAATCGAAACAAGATCCAATCTCTAGGTCCTAGACCTACTCCAGACAACGAAAAATAAAGATGTAACTTTAGAACAGTTAGAAATGGGAATGAAAAAGAAAATAAGTGCATTCTATGTCTAACAAATCGACTTTCTTTCGCCACACCGAGGTGAAGGGAGTCGAACCCAACCAAATCTTCCATCCCGGACCCCTAAAAAATAGAATCTTGGAATAATATCTATATTATATATATTATTATAGATCAGAAGCAAGCAAACTGTCTTGTTGACGTTAGCGCAACGTCTTTCTCTTAAGGCGCTCGTAGCTTGTCTTATATTATGATATTTCTCTTTTTTATTTTACCTAGTGGACATGCTCGTCAAAGAGAGATTTGCGCTTGTCCTTGCTAATTAGTCTGTTGTCGCTCGTCCTGTCTATCTTAGTTGCCTATCTCCGTCACCAAGAAGAGGATTTGCACCATAAAGTGGTAAAGTGGTACAGATCCACCTGTCCCCTAAAAAAAAAGGTCAGTGAGATCGTTAAACACAAGCAGGAGATCGAGCATTCACATAGAAAAATGGTGATCAAATAAAGTCCGTTCGTGCCGGTCCAGGTAAAGCTACTACAATGAAGAGACACCCATGCCAGCTTCTTTCCGAGATGAAGACCGGCCCTTACTCTCGAATCAAAGAGGAAGGCTCCGGGGTGAAGCGCTTAGCTTACAGCCCCAGGAAAGAAGGGAACGGAGCGAACATCAGATGAAGCGGGCACAAAAGACAATCGAGCAGGATAAGAAAAAAAATCGACTGCCATCGCCCGGCACTCCAATTCCCCAAAGGCGAGTACTAGTTCCACGAAACCGCCATCTCATGGATTAGCCGGAAAAGGAGATTGATAGGTCGCACATTCTCTTGATCTACGCTATTTCAAAATAGGGATGGGAAACAGACCATAAAGGCGCAGCTACTATTGCTTGCTGGGAGAGAGGAAACGGGCTTTAGGCTATTAAGCCCGAGAGAAGCCACTTGACCAGAAGGAGAGGAGCTACCCCTCTTCTAGTAGTTATCCCCTGATCTGATATCTATCATGGATGAGGGAGAAGATGAGCTAAAGTCTGGACTCTCCAAGTCCTCTTTCTTTCTGCCAGCACTCGATTTCCAGCTAAAAGCCACTGCCTCCCTTATCTTATATACGCTATTGATTTAGTTGCAAGAAGAGAAGAGCTAGAAGCCATCAAGCAATCGCACTCAAAGCGGGTATTCTTTCTCCCAGTCTGTAGTTCTCACCCGAGCTTCTGTATTCTTCTCTGAGGGAGGGATCCAAGTCCCAAGCCAAGGGAATATAGGTTAAAGAGCGGCCAGAGTGACTAGGAACGTCTCTCTCTGATAGATCAAGTAGCCATCACGAGAGAAGCAGAGGGATCCGAGGCCCCACTATCGAATCAAAGAGACACGAGCTCCTCTATACGAAATGGATTTCGTAGCCGGAATCATTCCTAATCGGCCGGGAGCGCTAAGGCTTTCACGAGAGGTGACGGAGCTGCACCAGCGAATCGGGAAAGTAATCTGACAGTACTCGTTCCAACAGCCTTTCTACTAGAAGATATTGGAATTTAGGGGTTGTTACCAGCACTAGAAGGATAGGGGGCAGTCAGGTTTCCAACATTTCTTCTTTCGCCCCGGTACTAGATTGATAGGGATTGGGGCAGTAACCAACCCCAATGGAACAGAAGGAGGCCAGCTAAGCTCAAAGGCTTCCTGGTAGGGAAGAGTCAGTCCAGTCAGAATAGGAGAAAGAGTTGTCCCCCGATCGCGCATCGTCTTGAACTGAATCAAGCTGAAGCAACAGACACTTGACCGGCGAGGTTCAATCGACTTTCATTGACCTGAACTCATCAAAGTCAGCATTGGATGAACGTCCGGTTGACGGGGAAGGATTTCCTATATCAATCACTTGTATAAAGCAAGTCAACTCAAGAGGATCGGAGCCCATTTCCCCAGTTGACGAGGGAAAGTCCCACGGTAAGGAAGTCCGCAAGAGCAGCTTCAAGGTCTTCGGCAACGAGTTCAACTGCTGACCCAAGTGGAGGTCAAAGAGCTGCATCTCAATCTACGCAATTTTCCGATCTGGATTTGAAGGAAGGTGGGCTTGAAGTCAAAGAAAGAAGCCCCCACTCTGACAACATGGGAAGAGCGAACCCTATGTATGGCTAAGGTTTTCATCTTCATCAGCGAAGTGACTCTCCGTTTAAGGACGGTTTCAAGATAGAAGCACAGCGCAAGGGCACACTAAGGGTCCGTTTGTCCTTACTTCAACAAAGAAACCTTAAAGTCCGTCTTCAGCCAAGTCTGTTATATATGCCATTTGAACCAGAGAGAAATGCCCCACACATTCAATTCGATTGCTGTCTGAATAATCATAGATTATAGATTAGGGCCTAAGCTCCTGAACCAGCAGGAAGAAGAAGCGCACCCGAACCCCGGTGCATCCCAATCCGCTCGGGGCGAATCTGGCCATCACCGACTCGGCTCGCTCAGGATTCTGTCTTTAGTCAGTTGGTAACTTTCTGAGCCTTAGTGCTCATGGCCTTGCTTCCTTTGCGCTCACCAATGAGCAGTGACAGTCCCGGACCTTGTTAATTGACTGGCTGGCTTGCGAAAGGAACCGGAGCTCTTCTAGCCACTAACGGCTCATAGGCCTCCTCATCCCGAAAGGGAAAGGGAGCAGAGGGTAGGAGATGATCACGTGAGGGACACGAACGCATTAAGAAAGCAATCGCCCTCCCTTTTGATACTTAGGTTCGGCTGGCCTTTCACTTGGCCCAGGCCAGTACACATCTCTTCTGGGCGCTAGCCGGTTCGCTTTTCTTTTAGCAATTTAAGGCAGTACCGGGTGCATTCACTTAAAGACTTTTCTATTTGATTAAGCCTTGTTTTTGTATCTTCTTCTTTTCTTTTTCTGACGAATAAAATGAGGAAAAATCCACAAGGGCAAGTTCCATTTTAGGGGGAGTATTGGGATAAATAAAGGCCAAGGGCGGGGGTTGATGGGTTTTGCTCTGACCTTGAATAAGATGTAGCACTGACTTTACTTTAGGAATTCTTGAAACAAAGAATCCCCAGACTGTTGTTGTTGATAGATAGGATATGCCTCTAAGAAGCGGACAAAACTGACTTGCAAATCGAATATTGCGCCCGCCGGCACGCAACCTTTTTTTTTAATTCCAAACCAAACAAAAAGGAAAGAGCGGAAGGAGGGGCTTTAGCCCTGAAAACAACCTTTTCGTAGTTCTTGCTGCTCAAAAATCAGGTTGATGAGGATATTATGAGTTGAATTTCTTTCATCTGGGAAGGTGGTAGTATATATATAGTATTTATATAATAGCCCCACGAGCAAGGGAAATGATTTTGCCCAAGGCTCAAAGCGATTGAGTGCTTGACTAAGTTAGTAGTAGGATTAAAGGCTGATGTGCCTCAGTGATGGCTTTACAAAGGAAATTGAAATGCAGACTCCCCCGGGGGGGGGGACTGGGGACATGCACTGACACTCACTAACTATCTATCTATTTGCCTTTTGTCCAAGGAAAGCGGGACAATAGACCTGACCGGGTATGAATAAATGAATTTATTTTCATCTCTAATCTCTAAGAAATAGATTGTCTTCCAACGAGATAAGCAGGACCCTAATAGAGCTAGAGTCAAGGAGCTAGAGAGAAGACTGGAGTATAATGTTAAAGTGAAAATTATGAGGGGAGCAAAGGCTTCGCAATAAACAGATCTCACTAAAAAAAAACTTTCCATCCCGCTCTAGCGACTTCGGATTTTCCCTACATCGCTCTGCTTTGCGAGGGGGATGTTCTGGTAGAAATGTGTACCCTGGATCCATTCTTTCTTTTTCGAAATCGTCACAGCGATCACAGATGGATGAGAAGACTGTAGTGAAAAACCAGGCAAATCCCTGTCCCAAAGGAACAAGCCTGTCATCCAGTGATGGATGAGACACCCTGATCAAAAAAAGGAGTATCAGCTTATGCTAGATCGATTTGGTACAATTAAAATTTCTGCGGTTGAATCTGATGTAAGTTCACCCTAGCGTGCCCGTATTCTTGCCTTTTTTGTCCTTGTCATTCGTTGGTCCAGTCCGTTAAGGGGGCATTCCCTTAGCTAGCAGGTTCGATTTCCTTTGCCTTGAGGAAGGCTCATTGTGAGTGATTCTTCTTCGACCATGGATTCCTGTTCCAATTTTCCTATTTGAAGTAACTAGTCAAGTAGAAAGTCTCTCTTTCAGTACGTAGCAAGAAAATTATGTATATAATGTATATATAGTTAAGAGGCGAATCGCAGACTATTCTTACCGAGGAATAAAGGAGCTATTAGTGGGTCGGTAAGTCACTTCAACTTGTTTCGTTAGGAACCCTTAGTTCGGACCCCTACTATAGGCCCCCATGCGAAACTTTCCGGGCTCTTGATCGCAGCAACACACCTTCTTTACAACATAGCCTAAGCCAAACGAAAGTGATTTTCTTGTTTTCTTTATGTCGTATCTTTTTTTTGGTTTGGACCAATGTCCCATCCACCGCCCATAATAGTATGCTATTCGCGCTTCAAGCTATCTTATAGAGTGGAAATCTTGGGCTTGAGCCTGGTATTTTTATAGATAAAGCAGCGGGAGGGAAGTAGAATAAAAGAATGCGTCTCAGGTGATAGAAAGGCCATGTAATAGGGGCTGAGTGTGCCTAAGGTGCTTAAGCAGCGTAAGATTAAGTTTCTAAAAAAGAAAGAAGCAAGGCCTACAAAGCGATTGATCCAGTTCTTACTTCTCAATAGAGAAAGGAAAAGCCATATGTAACACATACAAATTATTGTGCCAGCTTTTTATGCTATCGCCTAAAGTTCTTTTCCAAGGTCTGGTGGAAAGGGAAATTCCTAACTTAGGTTTTCTTTTCCGTATGCCCGTATAGTATAGGCAGCTCATCAATCTACTGATCGGATTAGCACACCAACTTGCCCAATTCTCGCCTGCGTTAGCAGAAGTAGAGATAGTCTTTTTTTTTTTTATGTGATAATTACATAAACCGATATAACGGGAAAAAGGACAAAGGACTCAAAGAAAGCTTTCCTTTGAGACTCTATATTGTATTTAGGGACTATCTTCCATTCTAAAGAAGCTATCCTTTCTTGGGTGGTCATCAGCTTGATAATCGCTGAACGTACAACTTGTGGTACGGACTGCTTCTCCTGCTGAAAAGCATTTTCGCACCTTTCCTTTACATCGATAGATGACCCACTACTGGAACTATGCTATTACTGGGTGGGACTACTCCACTACTGGGAGAGACTATTTGACTTCTGACTGACTTACTGATCCGGAGAGAGCAAAGACTGACGGTGAGGCTTCTTTCATAAGGCGGGCAGGGCTATTCCCTTCTATTTCTGCTTCAGTAAATGACAAAGGAAGAGGGTTGGTATTCTCATCAAGGTTTATCCGGCCGCTGAGCTATTCTTCGCTCCTGGCGGACCATTACGTGTACAGTCTACTCTGCTTTTTATGGAAGAGCCGACTCCACGGGATAAGGCTTCCGCTAGGGGGATATATATGAGGCTTTCGTTCGATACAAAAGATTCATCGGGGTGGGTTACTAATCCGATAGATAGATGAATCAATGAATTGAACCGTTGGACTGATCTTATAAATGAGATTGGTTAGCTGCTCATTCCCAATCTCGCTTCATTGACCGGGCATCGAAATCTTCGAACCATCGCCTTACAGCCCGAGCAAAAAAGCGATTCCGGGGAGGAATCGAAGATTGGCATAGGATCCGACTTCGATCGGAGAAAGCCTCTGGAATTGGAACAGATGTGGTTCGCCCGGTGGCTTACTGATCCCTCGCTCGGGTAGAGGGAGAAGCCCAGATCTCACTCCATCGATACAACGTCTTGAGCGACTGCGATGAAGAGGGAGATGCTTGACTCGACTGGAAATGACGGGTCGACAACTCCGAATCACAAGCTATTTACTACTGTATTACACGGTAACGGTAAGTTAAATGGTGTGCCTTGAAATCTTTCATGATGAGCGCCAAAGACTCAAAAGCTCACGCGCGATCTACTGATCAAATAGCATCATCACGTTCGGAGACAGGCTTTCTCCCCAAAGCATATTATTGCTTGCTCGCCATAGCTGATCACACTGTGACGCTGAGCACTTCGGATAAAGCAAGATTCGAAACTTTAGTTAGGGTCATCGTTTCATCCGCCCTTCCACTTTAACTTCCACTTCTTGAGCTGACCCAGCCTGAGTAAAGGCCATTAAGGACCTCGAGCCGACTCTCGTCTGCGAGGTTCGTGTGTCAAGCAAGTTTTGAAAGAGGGTTCCTAGTTGTCTTAGTGTGAAGTGAGAGCCCGAATATACTCTGATCGCTCACCAACTAAAGGATTTACCTCTTTGTTTAGCTTCAGGGGGGAAGACTTTCTCTCCTTTATCGATGCTCTTTTTGTCACGTGGGCGCACTGATTAAATGAGACCACCAAGGCCCCTAGGTAAGACATAAAGTAGAACGAGATGATCTCGAAGTTCTAAATCCATAGTCAAAGGAGAATCTTCTTATCCAGATAAGTACGTAGAGTGAAAAAGGAAAAAGCTCTACGTGCTTAGAAAGTTGTTCAATTACATGGCTGGCTTTTGGGAGATAGACTTGCACAGAAAGCTATCCGTTCCAGGAGAAAAAGTAGCTCGAGCAGGAGTTTATTAACAGCTGAAAAACGGAAGACTGGGGCCCTTTACAAAAAGTCTGGGGCAACCCTCGGGTGAGAAGTGAGAGCTGCTTGAAGTCATTGAAGTCACTAGTCTTACTAAAGCTAAAGAAGGAACTCCGAGTGAAGAAGAAGAAGCTGTTACAGAAGCCACAGCTAGTTATCTTTAAGCAGAATAAGGCCAGCCAGTTTTTGCTGTTGTCAGGTTTGAAAGAACCGCAGCGATTGGCGACGAAAAGGCGAAACTCCCAGCTCTCCGTAAACAGCCCTTATACCCGGGCCTCCCGCCCAAAACTCAATATCAACAAAAGAAGAGGAAAGAAGAAGAAGAAAATGACACTAGCTAAGCGAGAAGAAACTGCAATTTCATAAGCAAAGAATTCAACCGGCATAAAATGGTTATAAGTCATCAAGGCGTCCGCAACAGATCTATCATAAATAAGGTTCTTTCATATCCCGTCCCTCGAGGACAAAGACCTTCTCCCTCGGAGTTAGATTTGCATGTGTTAAGCATATAGGCCCGCCTTGCTGGGATCTCCAGATCGAATAATTGGTTTACAAGACGCTCTTAGGGGGTCTTGTCTTCTAAAAAGCTTGATCGGTTCACTTCCACACCTCAAGCATCGTAGCAGGAGCCTAGGTCAAAGCTCCCAAGACCCTAGTTCTTCTCCTTCCCCTAGTAAACTAGAAGGATGCTTCATTTTGATCCCAAAAACAATGGAATGAAAAAGAAAATTTCAATGGTTGGTCAGTTGGCCGGAGGTCACAGGAGCGAAAGCCACTCGACTGGTTGGAGAGGAGTAGGCGCCTGATCAAACGCCTTACGTGATAGGGGCTTCGAGGTAAAGAGCTTTAGGAACCAATAAGAACCTGTGCTTACCAGAATAGTTTGTCAATCAACCACTTGTTGCACTTTTTGATTTCCTTAACTTACTTCACTTACCGCTACTCGCGCAAGCGCCTAGAACAAGACATTCTCGTTGTGTCGCACCCTAACTTCCTTCACTTTAACTAGCGCTTCCCGGAAAAGAAGTGGTTTTCTCTTTCTACTCACAAGGCTAGGTCTTACACCCGAAAGAGTCTTTCACTTTACCTATCTGAATTTATCTAAACAGGCTATCACCGCTAATAGAAAAAGTACTTGCTTGACCCGGCTTACCATTCTATTAAAAAAAATGAAAGGGCTACGAAATACCTTTCGACAACTTACTAATGAACGAACCTTGGGACTCGCTAGCGCCTGTTAAGGCTAGTCATCATTAGCTCTTTGTCTTTCTAGCCGCTTTCCTTGCTTCGCCATACCGGCGAATGGACTTACTGACTAAGTCACTTCAGGTTTGGAACCCTTGCTAGCTGCTTTTGTGGAAAGAAAAATCTCCCTTACTTTGTTAACTTACGTAAGGAGAGCACCTTTAGTACGCCTCCTTTTCGTTCTACTTAGGTGGAGCAATCCGAACTCTCGACAGAATATAAAAGAGGTTTTTATTCCTGTGTAGACACCTCAACGAACTCATGTGGACACTCCTCAGCCCGAGGACAATCTCTCATAAATACACTTTGTTGACCCCTTTTTCTTTTCTTTGCTGATTCCTCTCAATGAAATTTGCCATGTTGCACTAAGTTACTTACGGATGTATGCATGCGGTCCGGGAACACTTTGGGGTGAACACCCATCCGAACAAGTAGGGTCAATAGTTCAGCATTTAGGCCGTAACATTTAGCAACAAAAAATCTTTAACCCAACAAGTGCTCTCCGAACCAAGCTAGATAGTCTCCTATCACTAGGCTCACCAACCAACCTGGACTTTGATTCTTATTATTCCTACCGGATATCAAAACCATAAGGATTCTTTCCAGCCATGAGTTCCCATATGACATAAGCGCTCTTGGGTGGGCTGGGCCATTCCATCAAATCTTTGAGAAGGGGCCCAATCTCGTATTGGATGGTCGGCGTGGCGATAGGCTTCGCTTCAACGACTGCCTCCCCAGCCGTTGCAAAGACTGAGCGAGAACGGTAAGGGGCGCACAAAGAATGTCGTTGCGCGGGGATGCGATTCGCCAAGCTGGGGCAAACAAAGCCGTCCGGCCCCCTACCGGATTAGGAATGCGAAGGCCTTTCCTTCGAAAGGAGACCGGGGAAAGAAAGAGCTATGCTATTGACCGACCCTTTCGTTCTTATCGCTCCGGGTTTCGATCTATATGACCTCCGGGCGGTACAAAGTACACCTCTTCCGTAGAGGCAGGTAGTAACCTAACCTTTAAGAGTTTGTTCAAGGGGGGAGCCCTCTTATCTATCAATGGAAAGATCTCCGTGCGTGGCGTGATAAGGAATCCTAGAAAAGATCGATTGAGACTCCCTCCCCGGTCCCACGAAGATCTCTACGTACTTGTCCAGTCCAGGACAACTGAGATCTTCCGGTCTGCGTGCGTGGGAGCAGCTCAAATAAAGAAGAGTCTGGTCTGAATTCAGGCCCGGCCGTCTGCTGCTAGATCCGGGAATGGCGCCAGGCGAGGGCGCCGCTATGCCCCGCTGCTCTGCTGCGGCCGGCCCCCGGACTATGCAAAAGAATCGAGGCCGGGGGGTCTCGCCCATAGTGGTTCCCCCCCGCCTTTGGTGATTGACCAAACAAATAGGCCTAGATCTATGCCCCTTAATGAATCGAATGGTCCTTCGACCCCTTCATTTGATTCCGACGGCCGGCATAGATCTCATGAGACCCGCCCACTATTACTACGAAAAAAGCCCTGCCTTTTTCCTTCGCTACTAGGAGAGTCCGCAACTTCACTTCTATTAGCGCCGGACCTTGAGTCGAATTGATCGTGTCATGTGCAACGTCCATCAATGATGGTTCATTAATGTCCATTGATTTAGACTCCTTCCCCCTTCCCAACTACGAATAAGATCGAGAGGAGCCCGAAAGCCCCCAAAAACCAAGAACGAAAACGGAAGCCTTTCGATTCACTCCCCATTCTCTCTTAAATAAAGCTCGCCCTCGAGCCCTGGGCAGGTCGGCCGGGTCTTTCCCTGTTGTTCTGTTCCCGCCACGAGAAAGACGCACAGAAGAGGTATGCCCAGCGCGCGGAGGATCCGTTGAGAGTGTCTGTTGTCTCGGTAGGGAACTGTACGATCTTTTCCCCTATTGTATTGAATCAATAAAAAAAAAGAGGTCAGTGCTACGGCCCTCTATTGTTTGATCCAATATTGACCGGGGACGAGCCCCGACTTCCATAGGTCCTTGGTTTGACCTCCCGTAGTGGTCCTTGCTTTTAATAAAGCGGAGCGGGGCCAATTTATCGTACTTGCTCAGTGTGCCCCCCTTTCGTCGAGTGCCCCGCCCGGTTCACTGGGCTGTTGGCCTACCAAGCACTTGCCCGCTGCTCCTGCCGCCCGCCAAGCGGGCGGAGCGCTCGTTATCCTTACAGTTCTCTCTGCCGGGGCCCCCTCCCATTGCTCTAGCCATAAGCTCTGGCAGCTCGAAACCACAGGGGCCCGCCCTGCGAGGCCAGAGTGGGCTCAGCGGTCAGGTCAGCCCCCATTCGAATTACGTTAGGGGGTCTTTCGCTTTTGCCAGATCTAGAGAGATACTACGAGTCCTCCGTCCCAGATTCCATCGCCGCGGCCATCTGGTTCACCGGTACTACCAAAAAGTCTCATGCTTACGTTACTGTTACTGATGGTTTTATTATCTTGGACCCCGGTCGTGCTTCTGGTTTCCATTCCCATCATCATATTGATGATAAATCTCCTCGCGCTCTGCCATAAGAACTTGGAGTCCGTATCATGGTGAAGGTAAGGTAACGCTGTGATTCTTGCTCAAAAAACAGACCGAACGCGTTCGAGTTATTGGCTCGTCCAACCCGGCAGCATTCATGAGTCGCTCGTTCAACTGTCCCTCGGAGACACGGTCGAGAAGTACCATGCATGGTTGCCCCCCGTCCTTTCTTTCTCTCGGTCCCACCCAGCAAGATACGGCTCAGCCAAAAAACGTGAGCGCCCGAGCCTTATTTTATTAGTAAAGTCAAGCAAGAAAACTTCTAACCGGCTTTCGCTAACGCGCGCTTAACCAGCAAGAAAACGACTGCGCTAACGCGCTACGGCTTTCGCGCGTCTGCGCTCAGTCCGTTGCTTGTTTGCTCAATCCCTTGCTTTGGCTCCCTAAAGACTAAAGAAATGGATCAAAAAAGGGGGGACTTCTGCAACGGGCTATGCCACCCAAACCAACTGAGGGAAGTCGCATCCGCCCCATCGCAAGCACCTACAATGTCATGATCACATTGGTTTACCCTTTTTTCTTTGGTAGTTCAACGGACGGTCGCCCCTCCAACAAGAAAAGGTATAAATATGGAAACTTCTCTGCCATTTGGATCGGAGAATTTATGGAGGAAATCGGGTTTTAAATTTCCAGAAACCACACGATTATATAGCCAAAGGGAATACGCCGCGCCTAAAATCATCCCAAGCGCTGCTAATGTGGCTACTAAGCTATTTCTTTGGAAAGCTCCTACTGAGATGGGAAATTCCCCGATAAAGCTGCTAGTACCAGGTGAACTCATATTGGCCAAAGTGGAAGAGAAGGAAATGGTAGAGAGATTCGGCATGGTGCTCACTGAACCTCCGTAATATCTAACAAGTCGAGTCTTATGTCGGTCATATAGAACACCAACACATAGAAAAAGGGCTGAAGGAACCAGTCCATGACTTAACATCGGTGGAATGCTACCTCCAATTCCCTGTATGTTCGATAGAGCCAAAGATTCCCCCCCCCCCCACTGATCGGACCGATTACCCCCCGAACCGTACAAGATAGTTACCGCCTATCATACGGCTTTCTAACTTCACTTTTTTTTCTGGTCGTTCCGCTCTGTCGATCGATGGTAGTATAAGAGATCTGTAACCCCCCGAAATTATTTACATAAAGGTTCCTGCTTTCTACCCATAGTTAGCATGTATCTCCCCGGGTCATACTTGAGTATCACATCGTAGGTAGACCCCCACCCCAACTCTATCTTCCTTATCAATCAGTGAACCGGAAATAGTGCATAGGTACTCTTCAATGCAGCGGGGACGAGACGACGTGACATACTACGATCACGTACAGAAGTGCTGCCCTTCGGCTCGGCAATATGGAACCTCTCAACAGCTCCCGTTCCTTTATGAGGTCCTATCGGGATAGGTAGGCCCAAGCCTTTCCCCTCCCCCCGACCGCTGGGATTTTGCTTTCCTTATCTACGTGCGCACTGCGTCAGCACTGGCGAAAAAGAGGTCGGCTTTACTGAAGAAGAAGGGGCGGGCCGGGTGCTTGTGGGCCCCCTCTGCAGCAAGTGCTTGTTGGACCCCCACCCCCGTTTCCCGGGAGGGGGCCGGGCTGTGTTTCCCCTGCGGCCGGCCAGTGGCGGCAGAAAACGAACTCGGGTGGGCTCCGCGCGGTTCGCGTTTTCTTGTGTTGAGAGCTTATCATTCTCTTATAGAAGCTCGCGTCCACGCCGGGCCCTTCGGGTGTCATATTTTGGCCGAGTTTACCGTACCTCCGGCCTTACGCGACCGTAATATTTTGTTACGTTCCACCGCTGTTACGCCAGAAATAAAAGGTTCCACACGAGCTCCCGTTCTGCGGCGTGGTGGCAGGACCGATAGGGGATTGGCTCCGGGTGTAGATAGGGTAAAATCTGCAGGAGTCATGCAAATACATAGGCCCCTTCCCCTCTCTTTTAGATGAATGGGGTGGTTTTGAAGGCGTTTTCCGATCTACGGTCCCTCGGAGCGAGGGGTTAGGCAGGTAGTATGGGCCCTCTGACTTCCAGCTATGTGTTGTGCGGCTCCCGCGAAGCGAATGAAGGGAAGCTCGAAGAGCTTACGCTTACTCTCAGCCTCTTTGATTGGTAGGCGGGCGGGCTAAGCCCCCTACTTAAGATTCCTTTCATAAGGGTCATTTTCTGTTGTCGTGACGCTTTGGTTAGGCCGACTACTAGAGGCTACTTCTAGCTTCTATAGGGGCCTTTCCACTTTGGTGTAGTTTTAGTTTGTATTGGTACTGAATGAACATATCAAACAAAGGCGAGCAGTATAAGCCCTTCTCCGGCCTGGGAAAAGCAGCGAACTCTAGAAGCTAGGGCGTTGTTCACCTTTGGACACGAACACTATTCTCAGCGGAAACCCGCCTTAGAGATTGAACGTCGACTTATCTTATTGCCGTTCAATCTAAGACAGCGCTGATAGCTTGTAGTGAACAGCCCCCTTATTTATGAAACCAACCGAAAGCAGCCTTTGGTACTTAACTTAAGTAGTTAAGGTTTGGAACCCTTGCCACTATGATAGAAAGCCGTTTGCTTGTTGCCAAACCCTTCGCCTTTCTTTTGAATCAAAGTAGGTCGGGGGAAGCTACCGCTTATACGACAGCTCTGCTTCCTCGTCTTGCTTCTGGCAAAGCTTCTACTTTGCTTGCTTCTCTCGCGCTTGCTTGCGCGAAGGCTTAAATTTTCGCTAAGTCCAAAAGCTTCCGTCAAAGCGAAAGATCTGATCCAACAGAAATCCCGCATATTGAGCGCAGCGGATATGCGGCTACGGCTAGGCGATCATATCATGCCATAAAACCATTTTTTATGTATAGAGAGATCCCCTATCTATACGGATAGAATAGATGTTCATGGATAGACAGACATTCCATTGATTCTTAGTTTTGGGGCTGAAAAAGCTCGTCGATCCAAATGAATCATTCTTCTGGTCTCTCTTCGCCCCCCGCCCCGAAACTGACCCACAGCACTGCGCCCATTCGCTTCGCGCGCGGGAAGGCAACGAAGTTCAGTTCATGAGACCGCGGCGGAGTGGAGCAGCCGCGACACGAAGTGTCGCCTTACCTTAGCTGGATCTCGCTGGTGCCACCTAAACGGTAGGTAGGCGACGGATGTGTGACGTTTGGAGTTGTCGTTCGTGCACCTGTCCCCAATGGAAGAATGAGTGATCCGTTCCCCTGCAGATCATGGCCTTACCACTCGGTCCCCGATGGCCAGCGGGGGATTCGGTATAGCAGCTTACGTTCGTTTGCGCTGTGCGTTCCCGCTGGACTGGACACGTGTTAGCTGTAGGAAGTATGGTTCCGAAAGTGACTTCGGTTCGCCAGTTCAGGCTCAACTCCTCGCTTTACGTTAGCGGACCTACAGGTCGGGCCGGGGCTCTTTCTTTCTGTGTGGGACGATGCCGGGGAGAGAAGGGAATGCGTCGAGGCGGCGAACAACACAACTACATTTTGGCTTTTCCCTCCATGAGATGAGCCCAGTGCATTGGACCGATGGATAAGAGAACTGAGCTGGCCTAAAAAGCGCTTGGGCGCTCTACGTACGATGTAGACTCCATCAGAAAGAAATCGATATGTATCTGATGGATCAAGAATAGATAGTTGTCTTATCAATAGATAGAAAGAAGGGGAAATCCCCTTATTATTGATGGATTCCCTCTCTATCATTCCTACTCTTTCGATCTATCAGAACGGATCAGGCTATCTATCAATCGATTTGAAAATAGCACGTTCATCTCGCTTTTCGTTCATTTCCGCCACGCCACCATAATAAGAAGCAGCTAGAAGCGCTCGCTTCTAGCCCTTGAATTCTTATTCACGAATGAATTGGGAAAGCCAACAGAAAGATTCGATTCTGACTTCGTAGAGCCGGTGCTGCTGTTGCCCGCGCGTAGGGTGTCCCCCACTCCCGTCCCGGGGCGCTAAGGGGCTTTTGTTTTTGGAACAGACGGCAATGTTTTGCTGACGCCTTGAATCAAGCTTTTGTTGCGACATGCTATGTTTTCTCCCCCATTGCTAGTAGGTTGATGGGTCGCACGCCCGGCACACATGTTTTGGCCTTGTGTGTCCATAACTAAGAATAGGTGACCTAACGGCCGCCGCCCGACTAAACATACCAATAGTCACCAGATTCATATGGGCTACTGAGGAGTAAGCAATGATCTTCTTAAGATCGATCTGTCTTGAAGTGGTCAAGGAAGTATATATTATAGCAATCGCGCTTGGAGTATAAATGAAAGGAGTGGAACAAAGTGTCGCTTCGGGAAACATGGGTATTGAAAATCTTAAAAACCCGTGGGTTCCCAATTTTGAAGGAATTCCTGCCAAGATGACGGATCCTGCCGTAGGTGCCTCTACATGAGCTTCGGGTAACCAAATATGAACTGGTACCATAGGCACTTTGACGGCGAAAGAGGCGAAAGAAGCAATCCATAGAAAGATTTGGCGCCGCTCACTAAATTCTGTGGTTAATGATATTTGTAAATCGGTGGTCCCTGTTTGGAGAAGAATCAACAGAATAGCTAATAGCATAAAAACAGATCCAAGTAAAGTATAAAGAAAAAACTGATATGCTGCCTTGATCTTTCTTTGTCTCGAACCCCATACCCCTATAATAATGGTAGAGTAAGGGGTGGCCCCAAAGCGGAATTGACCGGTGGTGGTTGGTCGAAGCTCCAGTAGGTAGCCACTCCCTTCTCAGGGAACCGTACGTGAGACTTCCGCATCATACGGCTCCGTCCCGAGCTTCCGTCGTCGGCCCTTGTCATTAGACCACTATCTATGCATGTATTTTCAGCCTGGACTCTCGAATCTTTTGCTTCTCGGGTGGTGGCGAACAATGCAGCT